GCCCCACGAGTGAGTTGCCAAGTGCCCCCTAGGAGGCCAGTCTACCACAAGATCAAGTTGGAGCCTGGAGCCAAAGCCCCTTAACTTACTTAGAGTGGGGCTGGGTTTAGCAGATGGCCCCCCCAACTAGCATCTATTAGTTAAGGGGCTTGGTTGAACTCAGGAAAGAATTTAAGGAAGTCATTTTTTCCTATTTCTATTCCAGCCTCCAAGGCTCTTTTTCCCTATCTTGCTGGGAAAAGGTTGGGGAGCCCTTGTTTTATTCCAGAAAAAGCGGGAGCCTTGGGCATTGATTATCGGGCGCTCAACAAGGTAACCTAACCATCAAGAACAAGCATCCACTTTGATTGCAGACGCATATCCTTTCCCGTTCGCGTCTTTTGTCTAAACTGGAATCTGTGGTGAAAGATCAAAATCTTTTCAGGTATCTTTCTTCACTCGCCCATTATAGACAAGACTGGGAAAGATTGGTCGTCTAAGGAAGGAATACCAACTATTGATTTTAGAGCTCCCGTCTTATTCAATTTTTTTTAGATGAATTTGACCGAGCTTTCTAAGAACAGTTTCCAAAAATGCCACACGCTCGTTATGATTATGAAATTTGCGTTCCTCTTGGGATTGGAAAATGGAAGGAATTTCATGTACCCAAATGGGAGGAGTTATTGAATGGACTAGGTCTTGTTGGAAAGGTTATGTGTTTAGTCCCGACCCAGTTACTTGTATTGGGGCTTTCATATCTGTGGACGATAATGGCTTTATTCAGATTATTGAAACCGGTTCTTTGGAATAGTTGTTTTTGATAAGGGCTTAGTTACATTTTTTGTTCAAATATACATATCTTTATACCTACTTTTCGACCCAAGACCTTACCTTAATCACCGGAAAACCCCTTTTTTTATTTCAAGCTCAGTGGTAGAGCGGTCGGCTGGTAACTGACTAGTCGGGCGTAGGTTCGAATCCTACTTGAAAAGCTTCCCTGGACTTTTTTGACTCTCTGCTTACTCCAGCCGTAAGTAAACTCGTAGAATGGGATGTCATCCGCTGACTCCTAATTGCGAGAAGAGAATTTCCCTCCTAAGTCATCGAAAAAGAGGAGGCCTAGCTATGAAAAGGCTCCACGGATGACTGGGGCTTAGGGCAAAAGAAAAGGAAGATCGTCTTGACTCTCTTAACTATGGGAAAATAGTTAGAATGTAAACGAAACACATGCTTCACTCTCGCTTTCAGTATTTTGACAAGAGGGGCCGAGTTGATTGAGTTGTCCTCTCAAAAGAAGAGACTGGCTAGAGATCTCTTTATCAAAATCTTTGGAATAAATGGTTGCCCATGAATCTAGGTACCAATTAGGATCATAATATTATAGCTAGGAAAGATGCATTGCAGCAAAGGACCAGGGGAGCTTTAAAACACCTGGATATGAGCGATCAGATCGATGCTAGCATTTTATAACTTACCCATCTTTTCCCACCAACCTGTGTTATCTAGCGCGGTCTTGCTAAAGCTAAATCTCCCTCTCGACACGAGAAAGCTCAAAGCAGTCTAGCTAAGCCAAGTAAAGCTGTGCCAGATACGGATGAAATCGTTGGTGATTCTATTTCTTTATTCCGGATTCCGGATTACATCATCGAATAAGGCCTTTGCCTTCTTTTCACCGGGGATGTCTCGGTCAATTTTTGATTCCTGATAAAATGCACTTTTAAGTATTTTTGCAGACACGTCTTTCACTATTATATCCAAGTATTCGACGGAATACTTACTTTCCAGACTTTCAATAACTTCCTGTAGCCGGTAAGGAGCGAGAGGGCGCCTGTGCACCTCCTATTAATAAGATCGCCAAATTGGTTTTCACGAGTAGTCACCAAATTACTCAGCCAGTCGGAATCGTATTCTATGTGTTTTTCTTGCTTCTTCCCAAACAGCATCTTGGCTAAGCTCTAATGGGGTTTGACCTTTGGCCTGTTCAAGTGCGTCTCCTCTGCTTCCCCCACGAAAAGCGCCGGTGATCACTATGCTCTCGCCTTTTCTTTCTGCTTTCTTTCCTTACCTTGTGTGGGATTATGGGTTACTTTTCTGTTAGAAGGTGATGACTCAGGATCTTCCTTATGGATAAGATCTATAGATGCTTGCGCTGCGGGATCACGCGGGAGGGTGAGACTCTCTTATTAGCTACTAACTTGACAGATTCCTGGTCGAAGCGGGCTAAGCTGCTATAAAGAGCGAGAACCAGCTAAGTTGAAGATGATGGGAATTTTCCAATTCGATTGGGTACTTATCGCGGACCCTGGAGAATCTTCGTATTCTGTCTACATCATCTGTATCTAGTAAAGGATTGAAAAACTGGGGTCTACCCTTCTCCCCTACGTACTGATTGAAGAGGAGGGGTTTGAGTGGACTATCTTACGGGAATGGGTTAAGAGCTGGTTACGGCCAGTACTATGGAACAAAACCGTCGAAAACAGTCTTTCTAAAATAGACCAGATATGCCGAATCTGAGCTGAGAGATGCTAGGTCTCGTCTAAGCCCTTTTCGCGTCTCCGCATGTGGAAAGTTCCAGTTTTTCTTCCAGATCTATCAAGCCTCATACAGATCTTATTAAAATATGAGGTAAACGACATCACATACGGTATTCTTGCTTATCCAAAGCCGTTCAGTGGTGAATCGGTGGATCAGAGATGCCTTCCGTCGATCGACTGTAGTCGAGAAAAACATAGGAATGCTGTGGTGGATGTCTAGCTGCAATCTTTGGTTTTGTCTGGCCTCGACTAGAAAGTCTCAAATCACTACGAAGGATAAAGTAGGTAATGCAATTCGCACTCGAATTGGCAAAGTTGTGGGTATCACACCCTGGATAAAAGAAAGTTCGGAAGGTTCATCAATTCGATCCACCGGTCGAGCGTAATTGTCTTCTATTTAATATTCCAAACTATCTCACCGGCCTTTCATCCCTACCCTATCGTAGGAAATTGCGTATGAAAAGGAGTCTAATTTGTTTGGGGTGAACTTACTGTTCCCGGCTTTACCTCATAGAGGTAGAAAGGCTGATTTTGAGTACAAAGTCGAGGTAAACGGCTTCCACTCGGTTAGCTTCCTCTGCTTCCGGTGGTGTGGGACTGATGCAAGTGCTTTTGGGTTTTCAATCACGTGTTTTGTAGTCCCGAGTGGGGACAGTGTTTTTATTCATTATAAAGTTTCCTCCTATTCATATCTTATCGAATAAAGAAAGAGATAGTCTATATCCTGTATCGATCATAGTAAGCTCTGAATTCCTCTAGTTAGCGTATAAGATCTTCTTCTATTCTACGACCTCCGAATAGGTAAGAGAAGGAATTCGGTTCACGAAGGGTAAAATCATCACAAATTCTTTTTCCCTGAGACTCCTCTCTCTGTCTTCTTACCTTTAGTCTTCGATTTCAGTCATTGAATTCTGGGTTTTGAGACCTAATTTTTGCTTGATAGCCCACTGCCTTTGCTTTCCTTATGAAATGGTAGAAAGTAAAGTTCCATTATTGGACTAAGAAAGAGATTATTACCTTAAGGCCTTTCATTAGAGTAAGAGGTGCCTAGCGCTCTTTGCAAAAACCGCTGTTGGAGATAGGAATGAAGCCTATTTCCCTTACAAGAAGATCAATAGGATTGGAAGAGAAAGATGTCGATTCAGAAGGCTACTTAATTCTTTCGAGTAAGCAAGCGCATTAAAGCCCCTTTTCAACTACCTCAAGTAGGGTGATGATAGCCGAGACCCATGGTAATCGTCTTTTTTAGCTTAAATAGAGGCATTGTAGAATAAATCTCGATAAGAGGTCTATCATGCTTATTCGGAAAACGTAAGGAAAGTCTTCAAAACCTTCCTCATTGCAGGAACCAGAGCAACCACTGGTAAGTATCCATTGAAATCTCTCTTTTAGTGCCCGGTTTCCTTTAATTCCAGCAAACCCTCGTAGCTTCATTAGGCGACTCCGGTGATAGACTAAGAGAGTCGGCTAGGTAGTACACAATGAGGATTCCCCGCCTGAAAAAAAATAGGAAAGCTCCTTTCCTTAAGGGCCTTTCATCAGAGTCCCTTCTTTTACCGGGTATTTATTCTACATCCATTTCAGGTCACACATGGCTAAGCTCCTGCGACAGGGAGAGGTAAAAAGGCATAGCATAGCTTTCAGGGAAACTCCTTCAGATGTATTGGAAATGGAAATACAGATCAAATACCTTCTGAGGTGGTGTTCCCTACATACAGTCATACAGTACGGAGGGGAAGAGAAGAAGGGCTGGGCTAGGCACATAAGGTGGGGTTAATTGTCTTACAGGCAAGCTCTCGGGCTTCTAGTACCGATTTATAAGCCACTGCTTACTTCGACGTTTTTCCATTTCCCATAGAATCCTCCCTCCAAATGGCACTTGTTCATGCGTCTGTCGCCGTAGCAGCTAAAATAACGGAGGAAGGAGGAGGGGGAAAAGTGGGTATGTGGCTTTCCCCTTAGGAAGGTTTCTTTACATCTAGTGAATGATCTAGTGAATGAAGGTCGCATATGCGCTGCAAGACTCGTCTGTTATAGAATTCGCTGCTATTGAACTAAACGAAGGGGAGATAAATAGCATATTAAAAGGGCAAGCAAGACGCCGCAGATAAGAGAAGACAGGAAAGATCAGAAGCAAGAAATGCCCTGGTTTCAGGAATAATTTGATGTGCACAGAGGACTCATCTTTCAACAGCATGTCCGAAAGGACGTTCATTCAACGGCATTAGCGGTCTAGCCTCTTCGGAAGCAGAGCATAGGATAGGCTGCTGGTAAGACCAATAGGCTATTAGATGGGATAGGGAGGCCGGTAATCCTTTGTCCAAGATCCTCTCGGACTGTTGAATAAAGGCAGGGAAAAAGCTTTCACCAGGTCCAGGAATCGGTATTAGCTCTGTTTTCGCTGTTCTAGAGTCGGTAGTTTTAATTGCTCGTGTTGAATCAGCCGGGAGATTCGGATGAAAGGTTCTCGAAATGGAAGCTCTGTACCAAGGGTAGAGGAGAAGAGAAGCAAGCCACCTTCCCAAGCTAATCAAATCATCTCTGTCAACAATTGGTTTACATTCATTCCCCGTGAACAGAGTGACTGGTGGATCAGACGCTGGCTTTGATGGTAACAGTGTCAATTAACATTGCCTTGCAGCACAAGGTACGAGAATCACTGTGATCAAGTGCAGGGCAGCAGAGTAAATACTAGTTTCTTTTTTCTTCCAATTACTGCTGCGGTTGCTGTTGCTGGGCTAAACCATTCATCCTTCATCCACCGATCACCAAATCGGCTTAGCCGAGACCAAATCCACTTTCTTTTAGAGTGATTAGCTCCGTCATGCCTTGCTGCTCTGCCCCTAGCCCTTTCTTAGCTTCGTAGCCCCATTCTTCCATCATCTTCCACTTGAGGTTCCTTTGGAGATTCCTCCTATCCTAGGGGTGAGCTTTCTTGGCTTCACTCTAGAGTCCAGGGAGACGTCGAAGACGGATACGTATGTTTCTCCTCCAGATCCTGAAGATGAGCATCTTGGCCTTTGAGGCCTGTCTACCTCTCTCGGAGGAGACCGTCGTCGATGTGATCCAGAATGACGTTCCGGAACGCCAAGCAGTTGACCGCGGAGTGGTTTGTGAAATTGTGCCACTTGCTGTATTCCTTCTTACCGATTTATTCCTTTGGTTAGCGGTTTCTGATTTACTGGCATTTTGCCGCGATCGCGTAATATCCAATTCTCGATTCGTCAAATCGCCCTCTCTTGGGCACCGATTTCTCTGGTATTGCTGGTCCTACTTTCCTCTGTAAAGCAGGACACGTTAGTGGTCGCTTTCCCACAATCTCCACTACGTTGGAATCAGCTTCCATGTTGGGATCGTAATAGTACGTTCACTGAGAGGAAGCCTTCCTCTGACTCACCTCTTTCGGGCAATCCACTCATTCTTGTACCTGACACAAGTCTTTCTATAAATCTACTTGTTTCTGGGCTAAGAGAAGTACTTTTGTTTGTTGCCGTTGAATTATCTAAATAAGTACTTGTTTGCGAGAAAGTTTATGACATAACTTCTTGTTGTTGTATCCGGCTCGCTTATCGCTCTAACTACTACGAGTAACTAGCTAACATTCGTACTTGTTTCCTAGGCTTCAGATGTCTCATTATGGGAATGTGGATTGGCCCAGGATCTTTCTGTTCGAAGCTACCCATTGGCCGGTGAGGAGGCAGGCCACCCCTTAGTCAACTCCACTGAATAGCTGCCAAGGCCTGGAACGAGTACGACTAGGAAGATCAATAGAACCTAAACTTAGGTATGCACTTGCTGGCTGGTCTCATTGAATGGCTTGTGATAGGAGTGCCCTAAGGCTTTTGAAGGGCTTTATTCTTGAACTCGAAAGGGGGCGATCCCAGACCTACACCCGACTAAATGGAATTTCTTCTTGATTGAAGTATTCCATCAAAGCCCGATCTCTGTCACTGTAAATGCTGGCTTCCTAAGCAATGAACGACGAATTCGTCTCTTCGTGAGACAGTTCGGGGGATGGGAGCCGAAAAAAGAAGCCTTTTCTGCCCGCACTACTACTTACGTCATTTCTTGCGGGCTGAGGCGAAAGGGCGCTTTGGGACCGATTTAAAGCAGTTTCGCCCCTTCGTAAAACTAAAAATTGATTAAGAGAAGGCGAATACCGATCAAAAGGTTTGGTATCCTTGTCCTACTCCTATTCTACGGTATTCAAAAAATCGGCATGTCTTAATGCCTTTGACCGGGGAATATCCCCCGCAGCAAAAACGAATAATGAAATAAGAGAAGAAAGGTTTTGGCATAAGCTCACACGGCATAGGGTTCAAAGGGCTTTTCTACTCATAAACTCAGGGGTCGGATTTCCACTTCTTTCGGGCACTTTCTTTATATTAGTTTCGTCTAACTATCGCAGGTTCGGATGATTGATTCGCCCGAACTCCAATTTGTTCTGGGTTAAGTCCCATACGTATTTGCCTTACTTCTTCGATCCGGGAAGACAACCCAAGCTAGAGAAGTAAGACTTCATTTTGGCTTTCCTTGATCAACAGGCCGTCAATCCTTTCTTCGACCTCAAGAGATTGAACAAAGAAGCCCCATTGATTGGATATGGTTCCATCTCCCAGTGGTGAGCAAACAACAGCCCCCCGATCAGCTAAGCTAGAGAGCAGATATCCTACTCGTTCTTGCATTACGCGCCTGAACGAACAGAACGCACAATGCCTCTGATTTATACGAAACACTGAGAGAACCAAATCAAATCAAAGAAAGGTGTGGGAGATTCTTTTCGTCGTTTTCATTCGTGCCCCATCCTCCAATGGTGCATTCACTCCCGCCCTTAAGAGTTATTGCTTCAAGTTAACTTGCCTTGCTAATGCTAGCTTGCCTTCTATTATTACTGTCCAGAGCGGGGAAGAAGCACTACTGAAGGTCATTACTGTGAAAGACCGTCTTATCGATCTTTCTTTTGAAAAGGCCTATAGAAAGCCCGCGAGTTCTTCCTCCTTGATTCGTTCGTTGGTCACTCACTCTCTTTAGAGTCGTTTAACACCCAGACTTTCAGGAAAGACAAGAGGGAAGGTTTCTTTATCACAGTCACCGAGACCGAAGCGGAGGGGGGGGATCTTGGTTTAGCCATTCACTATCGAAGCGAAAGTCAAGCCACCAACCATCGAACCGATATTGATTGACCTACTAATCGGAGAGTCGAGAGACAGAGACAGGAAAGCGAAAGAAGGGCTCCGTTAGGGTTAAGAGTGATCCACCAGTCTTCAAATCTGTTCAGCTGGGAGTGGAAATAGTTAACAATGACTTTCGCCTTCCACGGCATGGAGAATTCACCAGTAATTATGTTAACTGCAACCAAAGAGTTCGCGATTCAATTCAGTCTAGATCCGCTTTCTAGCTTTCTTGTGGGCCAGTAACCTTCCTCACCGACCTTGGTTCCTTCCGAGGTCGTCTAATTCATTAGGATATGTCCTCACTCCGAAGAAGGGGAAGTGGCGGCCCACTGACAACAGAGGGAATTTAGTATGGTAAAAAGCAAGAACAAGAAAACAAGGAAGTCAAAAAGTCAAAACTAACTCTAACTAACAAACAGTACTTGAATCTTACTTATTTGAAATTGATGCAAAACACTTTTTCTCAATGCCCGCGGAGAGATTAAGCCTTTGTGTGCTCTTTCTGGATGGATTTTTGACCATCTATCTCCATGGGTGAATGCTTCCGGCTGGTATATTATTATACCATGTGTAGGCTCGGCCTGTTAAGGACTTAGAGAATTATCGTAGTCGCAGGTTTGCATTTTCTTCATGTTCGCCAAGTGCTTCGAGGAAGCGGGAGATATGCTCTCTGGCGTTGCCACGGCCGTTGTAGAGAGTCAAAGTGGGGTGTCCTTTTGGGTAGGGCATGTGTTGCAGCTCATTTGGTATGGCGGGTAATGTTCATAGGTGAGGTCATCAGGTTGCTTCTTTGAGCGTTCTTGTTCGAGTAGGCGTGTAAGTTCTGCTACTGTGACGAATTCCTGGGTTGTAACAGCAGAGGCATTGGGTTTTTCTGTACAACGGCTGGTGGTACTCTTGGCGCCAGAGGTGATTGGGGTTGGGGCTCTTGGTGGACTTCGGCTGCAGAGGCCTCTGGCGTCGTTTTCGTCAGGCTCGGTTTGAACTAAATTGTTGGAAGAATTGCATCATCTTTTCATTGTTCTGTGCAAACGCACGACTGAGCAGTTCTGCGACTTCTTACTCGGGCCGCCAGGTGCCCGAGGTGGAGATGGCATCTCGTGCTCAGAAAGTTCGTCGTCAGTACGTTCTTGCTCGTCAACTTCGTTTCCTGGGTTCACTCGGTCCGTTGGCTATTTTCTCTTTGCCATTCACTTGTGTAGTCACCTACCCACTGGAGTCGCCAAATGTAGAAGGTGGATAAGGCTAAGTATTACGTAGAGAATGAGGCTGATGTCTTGGAGTGGTGAGGTGGCTCAGGAGGTCGCCTAAACCGAATGATGGCCGTACGATCACCCTTGGGTCAAGCGGAGGGCAAAGAAAGAGACAAAGGTCCGGAGATGAGGGGGAGTGAAGCCGAGAGATAACCTGGGGAATCCCAAAGAAGAAAGGTATGATGTAATTTCTGTCCTGGGGCCAGCTATTTATAGGCATAGCAGGTCAGAGAAATGTCGGAACCCAAGATCGTTATGCTGACGTGTCATAGTTTGTTAGAAGATCAGCTGGCAGAATCTTCCGTACGAAACTGTCTGACACGCGTGGTCTCGAACTCTCGGCAACCTTCCTGGCGGCGCCAGGTGTTCGGCCAATCATCTTATTCCCGAGGAGATTCATATTCCCACCTATCCTAACGAAGGAAGCAATAGAACCGCTTCCCGCTACTAAGGAAGTAGCTCGGAGTCGGTTTGACTGGAGGAGATTACCTCTTGCGAGAATAGAGATCTTTCAATTCCCGACTCCATCAGTATTCACTGGAATGCGGCTATGACAATAAAGAGTGTGACCTGACGGGCGAACATGATCTTTACATAACCAAGAGTTTGGTCGGTTCTCCGATCCACCTTGAATGAGCTATCCTTGCCCCCTCGAATGAGTAGATCGGCGATACAGGAATTGGAGTGAATGAGGCCCAACATAGAATTCTTTCTCGGAGGTTCGCCCGGCGCCTCTCTTCTCTGGATCCGCTCGATTTGACATCACGGGGGCCATCCATTGAGGCTATCGAGGTCTAGCTCGTCTCTTACAGTACAGCCCTCACTCGAAGTAAGGATTTCAGGGGGTTACTGACCAGATAGATCTATTGAGTGAGAGAAAGTGGCCTATAGCCCTCTCTAAAACTGATGAATCAAAGCCTATCGTCTCAGCCTTTCCAGCAGCCTAATCCGATAAGCCTAAACATGGTCCAAGGAGTTCTAACAATCGGGGAAGCCTTTGCCCTTGCTTTAGTTGACCCGAAAGCAGGTAGTTCAGTTCCTGACCTCGGCTCATTCCCTTCAGTTTTGAAGTGAAAGCGCGGTTACGGGTTTCCTTTTGTATCAGCATTGGCGATTGATTTCTCCTTCTCATCCGGTCTATATCGAATGACCTTCTTTTTTGCTCTGGCTGCTATTGACTTGACTACATTGTCTCACTGAGGAGTGTTTTCTCATATCATAGAGGAAAGAAAGATGGGCCGAATCATGCAGGTGGAAATTTCTGTGATCACCTATGATATATCTGGTTGTTCTCTCTCCTCCTCCTTCTCTATGTTCCTTACCTTCCACCTACAAAAGCAAGAATGCAATCTCGAGTACGTCCCTCTTATCTTATTTCGGAGAAATTGAATAAGAAAGTGATGTTCGAAAACACTGATGAAGTAGAGTCAGTCTGAGGATTGGACCCGGGGGAACATAGATTTCCTATCGGTCTTGACCTTCTCAGAGACTTGCCAAGATAGGGATCTGCTCTTATATTATAGATATTATAAGACGATATTAGAAAAGGAACCCCTCTCTCTTTCCTTTCTGTGCGCTCTCTCTTCTGTCATGTGCTTAAATAATTGAAAGTAAAAAAGACGTGATCAACTTTCTCGATCTGCTTCAGACTCATCACTCTAATGTCTCGTCCAGGTCGGGGGGTGAATTGGGCCCTCTGAATGAATGGTGAACCAGTCCTACGAGTGGGTTGATCCGCCGCAATTATTGTTATATATATAGTCCTGACCCGGAAAGGTACTAGGCATGGGTCACGCCACCTTGTTCAGGCGAAAGCCCATCAAGTGAATGAAGTCTAATTCCCATTCCGGGCCGGCCCAGGCCTGCTCGCTATCCGAGTGTAGTCAGCAAAAGCAAAGAGAAAAAATGACGTAACGTAGGACCAATAAGATTGAATCCTCTGAGAGAGAATGGATTCAGAGTATACTTATTATATATATTGATCGAGGAGAGCGGGGAATAATCCGGATAGGAATCGAAATCGTTGCGTACTAGCTTCAGTGGGAATAAGTAAGTGTCACGTTAAGGAGAACTAATATTGGACCGGGGAAAAAAAGGGGAGAAAGTAAAGTCTAAGCGCATATGGCACGAAAAGGAAATCCGATCTCGGTTCGAAACTACCAATCTATTTTGATTGATATCTTAATATATCTCGTTTTGATTTCTCTTTCGTTGACCTTCATGAAGCTAGGAATACCGATTATGGCTTTTTGTGACTCCGGGGAGGACGACGAATCGAGGATTTGCGCTCATCCTCCAGCAGAGGGTTCCTCAAATGCCCAACTCGATTTGGACTTAACTCTGCGTCCGCCGGGACCAACAGCAGAGGAAATAGAAAGGGAGCTTTCCTCTTTTCTTTCTTCCTTTGGAAATAGGGGAGTGACCTCAAGTGTACTCCAAAATACTAAGATTAAGCTACAATTGGACGTCGCGTCCCCCGCGAAGCTTTTGAAGATCCGGGAACTTATGCGGGATCTCCAAAGCAGACCGGTTCCTGCTTTCCAAGCGAGAGATGCTTTATTGAAAGCTCTCGCCCAATGGGAGAGGGACCAGACGCGTGATCCATGAGGTTGGCCGCCCAGCGTCGGCTCTACGAACTAACAAGGGGTCGGTCGCGAGAGATAGAAGGGGTGGTCCGGCGGGTAGGCTGGAGGGGGCTCGTCAGGGGGAGCAAATCGAGAAGTCCTTCGAAAGATAGGGCTTCCCGGAGAATTTGGTGTCTTTCTATTTGGAAACAAAGGACCATAAGTATAATTAGACACTTCGTCTTTATTGTTCCACTAGCTAGGATAAAATGATCAGATGTCCCTTTCATTATTACAACCTTCTTTTTTGATGTCAAAGACCAGAAGCTACGCGAAAATTTTCATTGGATCTCGGTTGTTCTTAACAGCGATGGCTATTCATTTAAGTCTTCGGGTAGCACCACTAGACCTTCAACAAGGTGGAAATTCTCGTATTCCTTATGTACACGTTCCTGCGGCTCGGATGAGTATTCTTGTTTATATCGCTACGGCTATAAACACGTTCTTGTTCCTATTAACAAAACATCCCCTTTTTCTTCGCTCTTTCGGAACCGGTACAGAAATGGGTGCTTTTTCTACGTTGTTTACCTTAGTTACTGGGGGGTTTCGGGGAAGACCTATGTGGGGCACCTTTTGGGTGTGGGATGCTCGTTTAACCTCTGTATTAATCTCGTTCCTTATTTACATGGGTGCACTGCGTTTTCAAAAGCTTCCTATCGAACCGGCTCCTATTTCAATCCGTGCTGGACCGATCGATATACCCATAATCAAGTCTTCAGTCAACTGGTGGAATACATCGCATCAACCTGGGAGCATTAGCCGATATGGTACATCAATACATGTTCCTATGCCCATTCCAATCTTGTCTAACTTTGCTAACTCCCCCTTCTCAACCCGTATCTTGTTCGTTCTGGAAACACGTCTTCTTATTCCATCTTTTCTCGAATCTCCTTTAACGGAAGAAATAGAAGCTCAAGAAGGAATACCAAAACCTAGTTCACTCGCTGGCATCCATGGCTGAATGGTTAAAGCGCCCAACCGGGCAAATTCGTAGGTTCGATTCCTGCTGGATGCGTCGTCAATCAAGAAGTCTTTCCGGGAATTCCTTATCCGTAAGTCAAGCAGGCAAAGTCGACTATTCGTCTTCACTTACTCAAAGGAGCCCCTGAATGCAGACCAATCCCCCAAGGGACTAAGCGCATTCAGTTATCTTTCAAAGAGCTTATTCGAAAACAACTATTTTTGAATAATCAAATAAGTTTTTCTTATTAGTTGTTGCAACCCATTTGAATTTGAAAACAGCTTCTTCCTTCAACACCAGCAACGGATAGGACCAGATCTTCTATTTTCTCGACAGCTCTTACTGTAACAGAAAAGACTTGCTAGGGAATAGGGATTCGTTGAACTATGAAAAACTCATACCGGTTATTCCACAGAAAGAGGAACTTGAATTAGCCCTCGGGCTGTGAACCATTGTCACTCGTTACGTAACGAAGTTCAGTATCCGTATGTTAGCCAAGAGATGATTAGTCGATTCCTCTGAAAAGATGATGATTTGAGAAGCTCTATACGTATAGTCGATATAGAGCTATTCGTTTTTCAACTCATTCACTACGTATCTAAGTTCGAGCTGAATCTCCTACGTGACTGTGGTCAGGTAACTGTTAGTATAGTAAGAAGCTCCGGTTCACAAAAGAAAGAGCAGCAACAAGCTTCTAGTTCTCACTCCATTGCCATTTCTTCGGTCTCTTCCTCAGAGTGAAGCTAGCCACTCTCAATTAGTGGAGTGGGCAACTTGCTTCGGCTGCTTCCATTGATGGAGGCCTTGTCTTATGATAGGATAAATTACAAGGAATACCAATCCCCTTGGGGGCAGCCCCCATAAACACCTCCTCACACTCTTATCGATCCGGCCGAATGAGTGTAACGAAAAGATACGTATCTAAGTGAACGAACGGAATTCTAAAAGACTCACTCCAAACGAACGGAAGACTTGGAGTGAGTCTAATAGTCTTTCTTTTCCTCATGATAGTCTTTTTTCTTTTCTTTGTGGTCGTGAAAGGAGACTGCTTTTGAATGCTTACCTAAGGCAAGCTCTTTGACAGACTCGGCTGTGAACACTCTCTTAGAGAATCGACCGTTCGACGAGAAAAAGTCTGATTAGTCTTCCGCTTGAACGGTTATATCTATAGGAAGACCTGTCGCAAGGACAGGAACGAGTGTACTGTAGACAGTATGAGAGAAAGGAGAATTCTTTTAGAAGGAAGAAGCTTAATTGAGGCCGCCTTGCATTCTCGCTGTCTGGGAGCTCCACTCATCACCCATATCACTCGAGAACCCAACCTTTTCATTACAGTAATGTGATTTCATGTCTCTGATGATTCGGCAGGAGGAAAGAGGGAAGGCTTTGACAGATCGGCTGAAGAAGGATCGGGGTTCAAAGGAGTCTGAAGCTTGTCAAAAGCCTTTTGACGATTTGAAGATGTCGATGGTGATGGAGCCGGTGCTGCAGTTGCCTGAGTTTGATAAGCCATTTTCGGTTGAAACTTTCGCTTCTGGGAGAGACCTTGACGGTTTTCCAGTTGGTGATGCGGAAAGTGAACAAGGAGTCGTCGGTTGAAGACTCAAGCTTGTGGGCTTGATAGAAGGAAAGGAGTTGGCTATGATAGATTGGGCATCTTCTCGCTTACGACTTGGTCTCGTATGGGACATTCCCTCATGATGGAATGGCTACCTTTTTTGTCTTGTCTACTCAAGGAAGAGCGGGATACTTAGCTGAAAGGGTGAACAAGGCCGAGCGCCTTCAAAACTTGCTCCAGACTACCTTCGTCGGGCAGCAGTCGAAGAAGGGATAGTGCGCAACTCCTTTTATTAAGATCTGAGACTCTTAACGGATTTCTCTCCAATTAAGAAGTGACGGAGGTCTTTCGAGATTGAATATGACTGATAAGTCTATATAAACTATATAAAGAAGAATTCTGTCTTTCGAAGCGAGCCATTGGCAAGAAGCACAGAATCCGCTCGGGGACTCAGCGCATATACCCTGTCTTCTTTCATTGAAAAGGTACGGTGACGAATGAACGGATCAAGCAGTGCAGAAGGACCTACGACGATGAAGTAGAAAGGGGGACGTAGGGAAGCTGCGGGCAATTTGCGTAAGTAAGAAAACAAGAAAAAAGCGGCTAAATGCCGACAAACCAACCAACCAACCGACGACGTCCTGTCAGAGGCGGTGAAAGCCCTATATATATAACGATAAAAAGATAGATGGTCATGGTTTAAACTAGATTGTCCCAGTTAGAGTTTTTACTATAGCTGCAACCTATCTCATATTGGGGAGAAGTGTACCGCTCTCGATCAAACTAGAAATAGAATAAGAGAAGAAAGGCAGTGCAGTAAAAACACTTCCTGTTTGGTTCAATTTCTTTCGGATAATGAGTAAGAGAACGGAGCGAAAAAGCAAGGCCCAGAGGTGCTCAATGAGCCGGTAACCCTTCCTTCTCTTACTTGAAGAAGATCGAATCGGTCCAAGAAAAGTCATGCTGACTCTCTGGCTACGATTGCTTCTAAGATCAAAATAAAATGAATTGGTCAAGAGTCTACTTCCTTCTTTGATGTTGATTTGATAGAGATAGCAGAGGTCTTCGTAGCAAGGATCACATCCGATTACGATATTTCTAGAGAGTTTTTGTGCCGGGTCCTGAAACTTATTTACCTAAAATCCGCATTACACCAGAAAAATCTGTCTCTTACCGCGCATCAGCTTGAAGAGCGGCTATCGGAGTCAAGCTTAAGAGAGCCTCCTACCTAGTCAAATACTGAACTTAAAAAATAAGAAGACCATCATCGAGTACTGAATCGGATTCAGAGATCACCAGCCTATCGAACAATAGCCCTTCGGGGAGGAAGAGCTCTCGGTAGTTGCGGTGGAGTAAAAAAAGAATTATTGCTTTCGGAACCGGGAACTGTCTGGTCCTCTCTTATGATAGCATCGTCATCCGCGCAGCCTTTCTTTATCCCTTGCTTTTTACGGCCCTGCTACTAATAGAATAAAAAGACTAAAGTTCCGTTGGGTGCTGCCTTAGTTCGCTAGCTTCGTTGTATGGAATGACCGGACTGACTTCAGGGAAGTTTTTGTGGCCAAAGGAAAAGAGTTGGGTTCTCTACCGAAGCCGTTATTGGGCTTTCCTTTTCACCAGGGAAACTTCCACGAGCTTTAGGGTAACCTCTGTCTTCATGTTCACATCTTTTTCTTACTCTTTCATTGGGCCTTTCGCCTCCCTCGAAGTAAAAACTCTCCGGTGAGACCAGATCAGCCAGAAGCCTTGGTGTGCTAACCAAAGAACCCGCCCCAGCGGACCCAGTTTCCAAAAGTTGAGTGGTCTGCGCATAACACCTCCTGACGGGGCATCTCCTCCATCCCCGTTGGTCCTTCCAAAACCTACTTCTCTTTTATTTCTTTTATTTTCTTCTTTTTCACTCTGGCGCAGCATTGTCCACTGGGGATTAGTAACAAAATAAAGTAACTGGCTGATGGGAGACCTGTTCCACGTCTTAGCTTCGACCTATACCGAAAGAGATTAGTTCATTGATCAACTACCACTTGATCCCCTAGGTAAAGGAATTTTTCTAAGGTGCCAAAGAGTCCCCTCCTAATAAGTAGGGCTTTGCTGGTCTTGCAAGCATTCGTCTACGTTTGCTCGCAAAACTGCTAAGGTTAAGATAGCCAATCCCGTTTTGTTTCGGCAGAAACGAATCAATTTCGAACAGTGTATTATAGTCGACGGGCCTCTAGCGATGATCGGACCCAGATAATCAATGTATTCATCGTGCCCCCCCTGGGTTCGGTGAAAGAATTGAATTTCCCGATGAGGTAGCCTGCTGGGACTTTGCTAGAAAAGGGATTAGCGGCTTAATGCATGGATTTGAGCTGTGAAAGGCCTTTGTAAGTGGCTTGCTCATGCCTTCCCGCCTTACTATGTCAAAGAGCCAAAAATGCACTCAATGAAGGCCACGATCAATAGTAGGGGTTTCTCTCTCAATTAACAAGCCCAGGGATCACAGACGAGATCTAACCTAGTGGTTTCGCTTTAATTCATTAACTATACGAAGATCTTATTTCTTACCTACTAGATCGATTGAAAGAAGCCTTCGGGTTACAGTCAACTCATAAAATACTCTCCTAAGGAGATATTCTTTCTATCCATAAACAGAAAGGGGGAGAGATTCCTGCTTGCCTACTTCGCGGATCGAAGGGAGAAGACCTATTATATTAAAGAAAAAAGAAAAAGAAAAAAGAAAAAAAAAAAAGAGAAGAAAGGCTTTCGTCGTCTTTTTCCCGCTTTCACCTTCGATTGCGAAGGGCTTTTTTCCCGGTTTTCAATTCCTCTCCGGCGAGGTTTGAACTTCGCGTGGTGGGAAGGCCTTCCCGATTCGCATCTTCCCGTCCAGCAAAGAAAGTGAAGGGGAGCGGACAGCGAGTTGGAGGACGCTGCAGAACCGCGTGATTGATCCATCTGCGCTATTCCCTAATTGAAGAAAGTTGTAAAGCCTTCAGAGCCTCAGTCCCTACCATTTTTTTTAAGAAAATGAAAGCTGACTAGCAATCGCTCGTTTTTCTTATTAGCATGGGATTGGATGTTAATAATGAAATAAAAACATATATATATATTAGAAGAGAAGGCAATCCCCGTGGAATTCCTATCGATTTCCGATGGATAACAATCCATCTTTCTCGCTTTCGCTCTTTCTCCCAATCAGTCGCGAGGGTTCCGGGCATGAGAACGCAAGTGCCGGAATCAAACAAAAGGTCCGAACGTCCGAGGACGAAAGAGAAAATGCTCCGCGGGGAAGTCGTTTCCATCTAGGATAGCGTATTCGTGCCGGTTAGACGTCGGCCATGAAATCCATCACTATACCGAGCAAATCATGGGCATTCACATCTCGGTCAAGGGGAACTGTGCGCGATTCTCTCGTGAATCGCCTTCAGCAAGGTATGGCATTCAGGGTCTTAACCCAGGGATAAATCTTTCTTCATAGATACAAGACATTCGTTGCTGATCTAAAAAAGATCTTCTCCCGTGGGCGTTAGCGGACGTTTTTCATTTTTCACTCGGTCCTTACTTCCCAAAGCAAAGGTTTTTTTAGGTTGACTTTGGAAAGGCGCTAAACAGGCCTATAGGTTCGCCTTTCTATTTATAATAGAAGAAGTCTAATAGAATTAGTATAGAAGTCTATATAATTAGCCAAATCGTCTGAAGCATGAACAGAATCGCCTTTGTTCCGAAGGCCTAGCGAGTTAAGCGAGTTCCTTTTTTCTTTTTTCAAAGGCAGTCCTTTTCTTTCCCCGGACCGATGACTCGCTTGTTCAGTACTGCTAACTATTATTGGAGGATTCCGTCCCCTCGGGACTACCAGTAGCTTCGGTTGTTGAATCTCGTGCAAGTTAGGTTGTGGTTGTATTGGCTGCAAGCGGAACGTAGGCGCTTTAGGTGTGTGTTGGCCATGCACTCTCGCGTCGTGTAATGTCGTATGTATGATAGAGGTGGTGTGGTGATTGACCTCAATGCTAATGGTTATCCCCAAGGTTCAACGAATGAATGAAGCTATGCTATGATCGTACCCGGATAGAGATGATAGTCTTCCTCTGATGTCTCCAAGCCGGCCATAATAGAATCGATAGGCGAAGCAGCCAATAGCAGTCTGTTCTCGCCTATCGATAGATAGCAGGTTGCTTCCAAGCTCAAACCATTTGAAACAGAATTGCTACTTTTTTCTTGTTATTGATAGAGTGGTATTCTCCGCCCCTGTCAAATAAAGTAGAGGAAGAGTCTTTCTCCAATGAGAATAAAGAAAGTTTTTGGGCAAGACAAGAAAGGAACTCGCCCTTTGACACCAAGGGATAAGAGCGGATTGCTGGCGATGACTTGGTGAAGGGAATCTATGAGAGAAGGTTCTCGACGAACCGGGTTCCGACCGAATAGAGCGCGGAGCCAACGAGTTCAGTCGAACAACGTAACGAGTCTAAGGGCGCTTGAAAGGAATGGACGGGCGAAGGAAAATGAAATATGAAAAAAAATCTGCTTTGGGAGTGTGAGATAGGCGGACGGGGAGTACGCAGCCGAACAACCGCAGGGGCTTCCAGCAGTGATAGCTGAACTAACCAGACGGGCCGCCCAAAACCTGGAGCTGACATTGAAATCGGAAATCAAAGTCGGACCCCGGCTATCCGAAGAAGGCAGACTGAAGCGGAGGAGCAGAAAATGCAACACAACAAGGGGCGAATCAATCAGAATGGAGACAGGGAGGAGAGGTAAAAGATAGATTTTCGAGCCTGAACATATAAGCAACCTTCTATCTGGCCTCTGTACCAGTAGTGGAGTGGCTTGCTATTTTCAATCAGAAAAGGAAGATTGAGCAATGCAAAGGAGAAAGAAGTTGTCCCCTCTTCTCTGGTAACCCGCCGCCGCATATGTCGAAAAAGAGGGAGCGGGGAAGGAAGAACAACCGTTTTACTTTGGCACATGAGGTGGCGGGTTTGGCTAGGTAACATAATGGAAATGTATCGGACTGCAAATCCTGGAATGACGGTTCGACCCCGTCCTTGGCCTCGAGGAGTGGTGAGCAGCACGGAACTTGAATCAATCTTTTGGCATATAATATAGGGGGCTAGAAATCCACAGACAACATTCTGGAACTTCCAAACCAAAGAAATGCAACAGGAAATGAAATGTTACGCTTCAATAGAATAATTCGGTAGTATTCTACCCTATGGTAGATCGAAGGTCCTGTGCCACTTGAACTCAAATCTATCTTACCTTCAATCCATCGTTGTCCAGTCAAGCCAGCCCATAAAAAAATGTTAGACCGGCTGACACAACCGAATTGGTTGAGGAAAAGGAAAGCCCAGCGACCAAGCACTCCCGCCCCCAAAAGCGGAGACCGAAGAACCGCCAGGTTGTCTAGGACACGTCTGAAGAGGAGGCCGGCGGCCTCTAAGTTTACCACCCTACCCACTAATGGACTACGAGGGGGGAAGGTGAACGGGAACCGACCGAAAACCCGAACCGCTTGACCCCTTCATACTCGATTCATTAGGGTTGGGGATGGATGGAACCAATCAGAAGTGCAAATCGCGCAAGCGAAGCCGGGAAACGGACCGCAGCGCAACGACTAGGACTCGTGTCGGAGGACTTTTGAGCGTGAGCTACCGCTCATGCAGCGACAAGGACCCGCAACTCTCGAAGGGGCCATCAACCACCCGAATCACTGTAGCAAACCCTCCCTTTACTTTACTCAATGGATAGCGCTTATTCTCTTTCAATCAACAAAATGAGAAATGGGGGAGAAAGAAAAGAAAGAGGTCTTTATTGAAGAGGCTTTGCACCCGGAATAGGACTAATGCAGATCCAGAAGAATGGGTCTGGGCTTTCGAAAAGATGAATATGCAAAGGGTAAGGTAAAGAGAAAGTCTTTTGAACAACCAACCTGACATAA